TGGACGTTCCCAAAACGGGTACGCTCGGGTCGGGTGAATTCAATAATAGACGCCTGTTGGCGTTCCAACCTCCCCCCCCCTCCTTTCAGAGCCTATCCGAAAGAGAATCTAGTACTTCTTGGTCGTGAATAGGACGAACCGCTCCGTGGAGATCTTTGCTTCGGAACAAAACAATTAGAATTAGTCGGTCAACTGGAATGTGTATTATACATATAGGGAATCCTTCAATTGAGAAGATCCGTTGACCTGAGACGAAGAGAAATGGCTATCTCTTTTCTTTAGTTAAACCAATGATTCGTTATTGTAGCAGATAGCAACAACCATTTCATCCGGGAAAAGCCATCTTTTTCTCAACAATGTCTTTGTTATTTGATCGAATAGCGTTCCGTTAGATAGGAACAGCTTTGATAAATACTGATAACTCTCAGATGGAGTATTAGAACGGAAAAATCCATTAGATAATGAACTATTGGTTCTAAGCCATCTCTGGCGATAAATCAACAATTCGAAGTACTTTTCTTGCGTATTCTTGATAAACCAGCGAGATGTAGGAAGATCTGTTTGGGAAGTAAGAAGCCCCTTTGACATCTCTTCATCTGCAAAGAATTCTCGATGTGAAAACACAGAGACAAAGGGCTGATCTTTGAATAGGAAAAAGAGTGGATCCGCAGGATCCCAAATGAATTGGCTTATTCGAAAAAAACCTTGTTCTTTGGAAGATCTATCTCGTGTCTGGTACTGCATGGTTCCACCCTGCAAGAACTCCGAATCATTCTCTTGAAGCCCATCCTCTTCATCATAAATAATCCGCTTGCCCCGAAATGACCTGGCCCAATAGGGAAATCCCAATTCATTGGGGCTTTCTATTTGATTGTATCGAAAGCCCCAAGGACGCCATATTCTAGGAGCCCAAACTATGTGATTGAATAAATCCTCCTCTATCCGTTGCGGGTCGAGGACTCCTTCTTCAAACTCCGATTTGTATTGTTCGTAGATAAATCTCTGATCAACGATAGACCAAGATCCATTTTGCATAATATCTAAGGGATTCCTTGCTTCGGGCCGAAGAAGCAATGTCACTCGATCATTATCAAACTGGCTGCAATCTTTTTCTGTCCGTGAGGATCCCACCAGAGTGCCTTCTACTTCTAATAGGCCATGAACTAGATCAGAATCATTCTCAACGAGTCCATAAGAAGTGATCCCGTTTTTTTCATCGAGTTCGGGTAGAGACCAAAGGTCTTGAGCGACCGATCCGGCCGAACAACTCAAAAGATAAAGAAGTATCGTTAATTTCTTCATGCTCGTTCCAAGTTCGAGGTACCATTTGTACAAATAAGAATCCCCTTCGTTACATGATTTCTTCTTCATATAGATAGATATAGGATCTATGGAGCAATTACTTATAAGTACATTTTGTGCAACAGCCCTTCCTATCTGATAGAACAGGATCCCATGATCCTGAACCGATCTTACCTGGGATCGCAAATCCCAAGTTTGTCTATGAAGAGCAGATCTAATTAGATTAGTGTCTATAATTGATTTCTTCTGTGTAATACTAATCGATAGGGCCTCATCGGTAAGTGATGCAAGATCTCGTACATTGGAACCCATGGTTATGGCCTCGAATCCATTAGTAAGGAACATTTTCTTTTCCAAGCGAAATCCCCTAGTATATGAAAGAGTGAAAAAGTGCTTTCGTTGTTGTGGAATAAGAAGCCTTCGTAGCTTAATGCATGTATTTAATTTATTCGGAGCTATTAGAGCGGGATCCACTTTTTGGGGAATATGAGTCGAAGCAATAACAAGAATATTTCTATTGGAACATCTTTCACAATCCCTGGAGAGATAGTTCAGTAATAGACCGAGGGATAAATAATTCGACTCATTCACATCCAGATCATGAATGTTTGGAATCCATATTATGCAAGGAGACATTGCTTTTGCTAATTCGAATTGAAGGGTGATATAAAAACGGTCTATTTCCGGCATCATATCCATAGTTAGCGCATTCATCATAGTTAGAAGCTCCAGCTTCGTATCAAGGTCCCGGTCGATATCGTCACTATCATCAATATCGTCACTATCATCAATAAGAAAGCCCTTAGGCTTGTTATCCAGGAACTTGTTCAGAAATACTGTAATGAAAGGAACATAGGAGTTTGTCGCTAGGTATTTGACCAAATAGGATCGTCCAGTTCCTATAGAACCTATCACTAAAATACCCCTAGAGAGGGCTAAGCGGAGCGAAAAAGGTTTTCCATGAGATGGGAAATGAAAACTATTAGCCCCACAGGCGATTTGTGAATAAGTGATTTTCTGATAATGAGCAAGGAATATCCGTCTTTCTGCTAAACAGGATGTATTGAACTCATAATTCATTAGATACTTTTTATGAATGTCAACTAAGTATCGTAAGTAAATTGCTCCCGGTTGTTCAATCATTTGATAACCAGAGTCGTTCTTTGCTAAATGATCATTATGAGTCAGACTCAATAGA